AGTAGATACTGTTACTTTCTCTCGAACCATAATAATTTTAAAATAATTGAATCATTTTTTTCTCTTGTTTATCTTGAAATACCTTCAATTTTTATTTCTACACACGTCGCTTTTTCGGAGGTCTACAGCCATTATGTGGCATAGGGGTTACATCACGCACAAAAGTTAATAGTATACCACTTCTGCGAATAGCGCGTAATGCCGCGTCTCTTCCGAGACCCGGTCCTTTTATCATGACTTCCGCTCGTTGCATACCTTGATCCACTACTGTACGAATAGCGTTTCCTGCTGCGGTTTGAGCAGCAAAGGGGGTCCCCCTTCTTGTACCCTTGAATCCACAAGTACCGGCAGAGGACCAAGAAACCACTCGACCCCGTACATCTGTAACAGTCACAATAGTATTATTGAAACTTGCTTGAACATGAATAACCCCCTTTGGTATTCTACGTGTATTCTTACGTGAACCAGTACGTCCATTCTTACGTGAACCAATTCTCGGTATAGTTTTTGCCATATTTTTTTCATCTCATAAATATGAGTCAGAGATATATGGATATATCCATTTCGTGTCAAAAAGGACTCCCTCCCTTTTTTTTTTTACCCTTACATCGGGTGTTTTAACAAGTCTGATTATCCTTGTCTTTGTTTATGTCTTGGGTTGGGACAAATTACTATAATTCGTCCCCGCCTACGGATTAGGCGACATTTTTCACAAATTTTACGAACAGAAGCTCTTATTTTCATATTTGGCATTCCTCATTTTAATTATGAATCCATTTTTTGGAAGAAAATAGGTTTCTTGGAATTTTTCATCTCGAATCATCTTCTCACGAAAGGAATGTTGAAGTTGATAAAAACACCTAATCTTTCGAATCCTTATTGCGAAGTCGATAAATTATACGTCCTCTGGTTGAATCATAACGACTTACTTCAATTTTGACTCTATCGCCTGGTAGTATCCGTATAAAACTACGTCGGATCTTTCCTGAAACATAACCTAGAATCATATCTTGATTATCTAAGCGAATCCGGAACATACCGTTGGGAAGGGATTCAGTAATTAAACCTTCATGAATCCATTTTTGTTCTTTCATTCCAGGTAAAGCCTCCTTGAAGTATCAATTGATGGAGGAGGAACGATATTAGACAACCCGCCCCTTTTCTTTTTGTTTTCACAAATAAGAAGTTTCGGACCCAATTCGTATATTAGAAGGATTACCATATATAACACAAAACTTCTCCACCAATTCGTTCTAGTCGAGCTTCTCGGTCTGTCATTATACCTCGCGAAGTAGAAATAATTACAATTCCCATCCCACCTAAAATTCTAGGAATTCGTTGGTAGTTCGAATAGATTCGTAGACCAGGCCGACTGATCCGTTTTAAATTTAAAAAATTTCTATAAGACCTTTTCCTATTCCTTCTATGCCGTAGGGTTAAAACCAAAAAGTCTTTTTTGGTTTCTTTATGTTTTCTCACGTTTTCAATAAAACCTTCTCGTAAAAGTATTTTAACAATATTTTCAGTGATATTAGTAGATGCTATTCGAACCACCCTTTTTCTATCCATATCAGCATTTCGTATAGAAGTTATTATGTCAGCAATAATATCCCTACCCATGGTGAATTAAATTTCTTGGTGCTACCAATTTTGATATAATCAACATGCTTTTTTTACTTATTTGTTTATGAATTTAAATTTAAATTAAAGGCATATGCATGAGACACAATCTACTAAAAATTCTGAATATATTTCTTAATCTCTTGCTTTCAAATACTTTACTATAACCATATGATGGTATTATCTTTTTTTATAAGACCTTACAATACCTCCGGAGCTAATGAAACTATTTTAGTAAAATTTAACTGTCTCAATTCACGGGCAATTGCACCAAAAATTCGAGTTCCTTTGGGGTTTCCTTCTTGGTCAATGACAACCGCAGCATTGTCATCATATCGTATTATCATACCGTTATCACGTTTGAGTTCTTTACAAGTACGTACAATTACAGCTCTGACCACCTCTGATCTTGCTAGGGGCATATTTGGCACTGCTTCTTTGATCACAGCAACAATAACGTCACCGATATGAGCATATCGACGATTGCTAGCTCCTATGATTCGAATACACATCAATTCTCGAGCCCCGCTGTTATCCGCTACATTCAAAAGGGTCTGGGGTTGAATCATATAATTTTTTTAGAATCTATTCTTTCAATGCAAAGCAAAGAGTGAAGAAAAAAAAAAGAAATATTGTTTGTCCAAAGAAAGAAATCGGCACCTGTGATTTTTTTTATCCCGAAATAATAAATTGAGTTCGTATAGGCATTTTGGACGATGCTATTGAAATCGCTCTTCTGGCTATATTTTCTGTTACTCCACCCATTTCATAAAGTATTCGACCTGGTTTAACAACAGCTACCCAATATTCAGGGGATCCTTTCCCCGAACCCATACGTGTTTCTGCGGGTCTTACTGTAACCGGTTTGTCTGGAAATATA